GCCATGAAATGATATAATATAACCCATTTGTTGCTCTCCAGAAATGCCCGATCCCCCAATCCCAATACGGAAGAAATCCATTTTATGATATATCTATACCACTTTTACTCTCTTTTTACAAGAAATTCTGATCTTGCTAATGATCTAGATTCATATCAGGATCCGTAACTATAAAGTAAAGTTTAAGGAAAAGAGTAAATAAAAAAAACTTTTTTGATTGAACGAGTGATTATCCAATTGATTTGGCAATAACGAAAGGATTACTAGTAATACCGGCTGCTCTCACTAAAGTACATATCCATATGGGTATCGATATATCACACTCGCAGCTCTGTTACAACACGCCAATTCGAATCGAAATTGAAAGGGTTAGAATGAAATCATAAAAATATGTATACTTTATTTTATTATGGTATTTACTTGGGATTGTAGTTCAATTGGTCAGAGCACCGCCCTGTCAAGGCGGAAGCTGCGGGTTCGAGCCCCGTCAGTCCCGACGAATCCAAATCCAATAAAAAACTATATCAATTCATCTCTCTATTTTTTGTGAAAAGAAGTCCAAATAACATAATTTCATTCCCAACAGCGATCCCTCTTCTTTTTTTCTTTTTCGTTTCACATTTATCATCAACCAAATGGGGGAATTTCCATTTCTTCGACTAGTACCGATTCGATTGATGGGAGAGAGGCATATGTGGATTAGTACAATTATTATATTATTAGCATCAGATTCAGGATTCCACGGGATACCGTACTGTACTGGGTCTGGCTTTTTCAATTACTCCCGATCTGTGAAATATGAAATAGAGTAGAGTATTGTATGTTTCCCGGGAGTACATACATAAATGGAATTTGTACAATATAAAAAAAATTGAACATAGTTACTGTGTATAGAATACTTTTTTTTTAAGATTAAAATAAAAGTATATCCTTTTCGGGCCCTCTTTTGTGTAACCTCAATTTCAAATTTTACTAATTTGAAATAATCTATCTCATTCAAATTTCGCATTGAACTTTTGATATATGCGTCCCATTACTAATCCAATGAAAGAGGATATTCAAAAAATAAAGATCAAACAAGGATCACTTTTTTATTAGCGAGGTAATGAATTTTTTTTTTATTTTATAAGGGTTTTTCCTTGAAAGAACAAACTTTTAAAATTTATATATAAATATATAAAAAAATAGTTAATTTGATGGAATATTCGATTTTTTTATACCGGAATTTGTACTCGTCTTTATCATACTTCTTTTGTTTTCCAAGAAGATTGGATCATTAAAAAAAGGAGTTTATAACTTAGCTCCTTCCTTTTTTTTTTCATTGAGCTTCTATTGTTTGTTGGGGTTTGTTTAGAACCAATGGTAAGTGGAAAGGCGGTTAGATGATACTTCATCAGATGATTGTACAAAGAGGGCGGTAGGTTATAGAAAAGAAAGAATGGAAAAGAATGATAAATAAATAAAGGAATTATTGATTGTATCGGGAATCAAATTTTGAGTTCAGTATGGATAAAAGATCATCCTATGTTATACTATTCAATTCTTGACGATGAATCGATTTGATAGCTCCTATATTGTTATTCATGATATTGATCCGATTCGATATCATCGAGATGTAATGCATCCCATTGAATTTACAGGCGAAAGATTTATTATCTCTATGGGATTAACTCCCGAGTTATTGCGAATTAAAGAAAAATTATGAGATTATGGAAGTAAATATTCTCGCATTTATTGCTACTGCACTGTTTATTCTAGTTCCTACTGCTTTTTTACTTATAATATACGTAAAAACAGTCAGCCAAGGTGATTAATTTGAATTAAACTTGATTTTTTATTTCTTATCAATAATTGCAGAGAAGAAAAGGATAAAAATTTCGCGTCTTAAATGAAATGGGCAGACTAGAATCAGTCGTATTCTATGAGATACGATAGTATGGTAGAAAGATTCATATATTTCTTTCTACCATACTATCTAGTATTGTTATTGTAGTGTATAAAGTTGTATTGTAATGCGGGTTAATTTAATATAGATTAATATAGATCAATCTACAATAGTATCATCATATTCCTTTTCTATATATATAGAAATCTATTTAATTACGTATATATAATATATATAGTGATAATGTATATTATATAGTATCCCAATTCTATTTCTTTGCTTTATCTATTTGTATTTAATTTGTGTTGATTTCAATTAAATTAATTTGAAATAATCGAAAGCGACTTTTACGATTAGAATTCCTAGATTTCTGATTATTTTCAATATGAATCCCGATCGAAAGAATCAATGACTTCTTCGATAGGTATAATAATCTTTTATTATACCTATCGAAGAAGTCATTGATTGAGGAGTTGACAAATGATCCATGGGAACTTCTTCGGATTTCGAAAAGGATTAGTAAAACCCGTCGACTTTTAACGTTTGAACCATGATATGAAATGGGTTCAATAAAACAAGCAAAACAAAAATAAAATTTGAAATTGAAATAGTGAA